TTTTTGCCACATCCATTATTTGGTATTGTGGGGGACTTTATAAAGTCCTTATAAAGTCCTTGTTCACTGGAAGGTCAGAACGAGGAAATAAGTGGATCAAAATTTCTCATCGCGGTTAGGTTATTCAATATATAAGAATTTCTATTTTTGAATCGAGGGTTCAAAATGTAAGATTTCTCTGATCTTATCCATTTTTTTTTCGAATAAATACTGAATTTCGCGGAATATGAAATATTTCATCGAAAACTTACAGCAGCTTGCCAAACAAAGGCTAAGAGAAAAAAGAATAAAGGTATGACAGGCATAATGTCTACGATTGGATTGAAAAAGGCATAAGCCTCAGGCAATTTGGCAAAGAAAAAACTATTCAAATCAAAGGTAAAATTAAAACAGATAGAGATGAAACTAAAGATATTAAGCATAACAAACATTTCGTTCTTGTAGATTAGAAAATTGGATTTTGATTGAGTTATTTTTATGAAGGAAAACTGTAAAAAAAAAAGGCAGGTAAAAAAGTCCTTCCTTTTCTTCGAACTCTCCCCAATCCAAAATCCTTCCTTTCATTCTCAAACGAGAATACAAGGAATTATAGTTTCATACAATATCTTAATTGAATTCTATGTAATGATCAATAATTTTTTTTCATATTTCTATGTGTTGAATCCTAGCAACAAAATATTTCATATTTTGGTTTGTATTGACGAATAACCAATACTAATATTAGTGTTTATTAGTGTCGAATATAAATCGAAATGGGGCGTGGCCAAGCGGTAAGGCAATGGGTTTTGGTCCCGTTACTCGGAGGTTCGAATCCTTCCGTCCCAGATTGTCTCTATCAGAAACAAAAGATTCTTCTCTTTAACAACTTTCTGTTTAATGTTGGATACAATGTGATCCAATCCTTTGTTTTTGATTCTAGGAATAATTCGGAGAATTCTATCTTTTCTTTCATAAGAAAACCTATGTTCCATATTCATGAAATGTGAATTCTCACGCGATGCGTTCGTAATCGAAATGTGAAAGAAAGGGCTCTTTATTCCTTTCCCCAAAGAAAGTCTAAAGAAAATAAAGGGCGTATCTCAATTCCACATAAAATGTGGAAACTAAAGAGTACGTAGTTTTTGATACTAATTTTATCGTTCGTCTTAAAACTTCTAAAGCCGAGAAAGAACAAATAGGAAAAACAAATTGATCCAGATCTTATTTATTTTTTACTTCATATAATATAAAATAAACCTTGATACTCGAAGAAGTATGGGAAATCGATATTATATAGAAACTTCCGACCTTTTTGAGTCATCAGAATAGCTTATATTTGGTTAATAACTTATTTTGTTACGTGATTGGAAATCCACGTTCTTTTGAGATTTAGAATTTATTTGTTCGGGAAAAGGGGTCCTTTCCTAATTGCCCATCTCAAATAATCTGTTGAAAATGGAAATCAAATAATATTTAAGTAAACTTGTTTATTTGTCCTTTTTAGAAATCTGTTTCATTCATATGTATGATAGAATAGGGGGTTAGGTTAAATAAATGAACCCCTTTCTCTCTACGTATAAATATTTATATAAATATTTATACGTAGAGAGAAAGATAGAAAGTATAGATTATTATCTATCGGTTGAGCCAATAACTATTCATGATTCCATATTGAATCAATTACATACTGGTTCAAAATTTAATTCTAAATTAGAGGAATGTTATGGTAAAACTTCGTTTGAAACGATGTGGTAGAAAGCAACGTGCGACTTGAAGGACATGATCCACTGTGGATTTTTACGTCCACCATTTTCTATAGGAATGAAGATGCTCTTGACTCGACATAGTTTGTTCTGTTCCTGCTAAGAACCTAATTTGTATTGGGTTGGTAAATAAAAATAGTACATGATGGAGCTCGAGTAAAAAATCTTTATTCATTTATCGGGGGGCAAAATCTAGGGTTAGTAACAATGAATAAGTGAGACTAACTTTGTAAGTATATCCTCAATATCAATATATAAATTGAAAGGTTCAAATTAGAACAAGTTTGAATTCAAAATAAAGTCAAATTTGTCGGAATTTGGAAAACTTTTTCGATGTAAAGTGTATTACAAAGGAATCAATCCTTCATATTTCTTTTCCATAGAAATAAATAACAAAAGGTATGTTGCTGCCATTTTGAAAGAAGTAAGAATCACCGAAGTAATGTCTAAACCCAAGGATTTCACAAAACAAAGAGACAGGATTCCGGAACAAGGAAACGCAATTTTCATCAATTGTCTCAATAATTTTATTAGAATGAGGAAAAAAATAGATTCGAGATGATACAAACAAAAGAGGTTAGAGACGACTCAATAAATTTCTGAGGATTTCACTTTGAATTCTTTACGAATTATCCAACTTGAGTTATGAGTACAAATGATATTTCTTTTTTTTTTTCTGTAAGTGTAGTGAAGAACAAAAAAATAACTAAAATCATAGTCTAATTCATGCTCTTATGTATCCATTTGCTATTATACACAGAAATTAGAATCATTTTTTCTCGAGCCGTATGAGGAGAAAACCTCCTATACGTTTCTAGGGGGGGCATTATTTATTTATATCTATCCCAATGAGCGATCTATCGAATCGTTGCAATTGATGTTCGATCCCGAAGAGAAGGAAGAGATCTTCGAAAAGTAGGTTTTTACGATCCGATACAGAATCAAACTTATTTAAATGTTCCCGCTATTCTATACTTCCTTGAAAAAGGCGCTCAACCTACAGGAACTGTTCATGATATTTTAAGGAAGGCAGAATTATTTCAAGAAAGAACTTCGAGTTAATTAAAGGAAAAAACAAAATGAATGAATAAAAAAGGGGGGTTAACTAGTATCTATTTTTTTGTAATTATTTACCCACAAGTTGCCCTTTTCTTGTTCTATTCATACTTCATCTTGAATATCTTCATTTTTTTTTTCTTTTTGTAGGGGAATCCGCCAACAAATAAGTAGTAAATCTTGTTTATTGGGCCTCTATTGATTGAATAAATCCGATATTTTTTCTCCACCTCACCTCGTCTTTATTTTTCATCTAAATTTCTTTTTTATGTTGTGCCAATCCAACACAAGTCTTTATTTGATTTCCTTATTAATTTGTTTTCTCAACATTCCATTTATATTGACAATGGTGTATCGAAGAAATATAATTTGATCGATCGTAGATAAATGGATCCGTTTACCCCGATCCCTATTGCTTTTTTCTTCACTTTAGTCAAGGGGTTTTTGTCGGATTTATTTTTATACAAGACGCGTTTTCTTAACGAAAAAAGCGGCCTGTCAATTTTGATATTTCTATTCCGTTGTTTTTTAAATTGACCTTCAAATATTTATTTTCGATTTCTTGTTAGTTCAATGTTTTGATGGAGTGGTGTAGTGCAATTCAATTGATTTTTTTTGATCATCTCTACATATCATATTTATTTGGGTTGCTAACTCAACGGTAGAGTACTCGGCTTTTAAGTGCGACTATGATCTTTTACACATTTTTGGATGAAGCAACGAATTCGTCCAGACTATTGGTAGAGTCTATAAGACCGCGACTGATCCTGAAAGGTGATGAATGGAAAAAACAGCATGTCGTAATAATAAGAAAAAAATCGAATTTTTTATTTCGTATATTCTTCTTTTTTAGTAGTAGAATTTAGATAGAATTTGGAGTTTATCCTTATCGGATCATTACAAAATTTTGTTTTGATTTGTGTGGAAGAGGACAAAAGAAATTAACATACATTTATAGTTGGGTCTAGTGAATAAATGGATAGAACCTCTTGGTTCCAATTCTGGTAAAAAAAAGCAACGAGCTAATATTCTTAATTTGAATAATTACCCGATCTAATTAGATGTTAAAAATAAATTAGTGCCTGGTGGGGGAAGGGGTTCTCTTGTGAGTGGACCGTCGATTCTTTTTCTTTAAAAAAAGATCCTAACTATTCCATATTATCGATTGGAGACAGATGTGTAGAAGAAACAGTATACTGATAAAAAAATTTGTTCCAAAATCAAAAGAGCGATTAGGTTGCAAAAATAAAGGATTTTGGACCCTCTTGTAATTATAACGAAGATAAACCACTCGGTTGGATAGAAGAAGAGAGGAAAAAGATCTGTTGAGTGGACTCCTCGTTTCCGGGGGTATATATTTTTTTCTTACTATATACATAATAGATACCCTGTTTTGACCATATTGCACTATGTATTATTTGATAACCTAAGAAATCTTCCTGCTTATAGTTCAAGTAGAAATGTAACTAAATGGAAAAATTACAAGGATATTTAGAAAAGGGTAGATCTAGGCAACAACCCCTCCTATATCCGCTTCTCTTTCAGGAGTATATTTATGCACTTGCTCATGATCGTGGTTTAAAAGGTTCCCTTTTTTACGAACCTACGGAAGTTTTTGGTTATGACAGCAAATCCAGTTTAGCGCTTGTGAAACGTTTAATTATTCGAATCTATCAACAGAATTTTTTTCTTTTCGTGGTTAATGATTCTAACAAAAATCGATTCGTTAGTCACCACCACAACAATTTTTGTTATTCCCATTTTTATTCTCAAGTGATATCAGAAGGTTTTGCAATTCTTGTAGAAATTCCATTCTCGCTGCGATTAGTATCTTATTTCGAAAAAAAAGAAATACCAAAATCTCATAATTTACGCTCTATTCATTCCATTTTTCCTTTTTTAGAGGACAAATTATTACATTCAAATTATGTATCAGATATATTAATACCCCATCCCATCCATATGGAAATCTTGGTTCAAATCCTTCAATGCTGGATTCAAGATGTTCCCCTTTTGCATTTCTTGCGATTCTTTCTTCATAAATATCATAATTGGAATAGTTTTCTCATTACTCCAAAGAAATCTATTTATGTTTTTTCAAAAGAAAATAAAAGACTATTTCGGTTCCTATACAATTCTTATGTATCTGAATGTGAATTTTTATTAGTTTTTCTTCGTAAACAATCTTCTTATTTACCATTA